TGAGGTATATTAAGATTAAGCCTCCAATTAATATTTCGGCGACCAATCCTTCCCAATTCACACCTTTGGTGAAAGAATTTTTTTTGTAATTCCTTACATAGGGATTCAGAAAATATTGGATCCCCACCTACACAAGAAAATTGTTGATAAAACTCCAAAATAGCATTTTCTTTTGACCCAATTTTTTTTTTCTCCTTATCGGTCAAGAAAGATAAGAAAATTTCAGGGTAGCAAACATTCTCTAGAATTTCTCTTAGATTCGAACCCATAGCTGATGATAGAACTAGAATAGATATTTTCTGTTTCCTACTCACACGAGCCCATATTCTTGCTTTTTTATCAATCTCTAATTCTAACCTGCCTCCCCAATCTGATATTATGGTGCCGGTATAGACCGAAATCCCGTTATGATCCAATTCTGACTGGTAATAGATACCAGGACTTTGCAATATTTGATTGATAACAATTCTGTATATTCCGTTTACTATAGAAGTTCCAAGGGAATTCATTAAAGGAATGTTTCCAATAAAAATTCTTTGTTCTTGCATATTCCTACTGGTTTTCCAAATTAATCCCGCGGATACATATAATTCAGAAGAATACGTAAGTGATTCATAGACAGCATCTCGTTCTTTTATCAGAGGTTCTACCAATTGATATGTTTCCATAAATAATTGAAATTCAATTTCGTGATCTATATCTTCAATTTTTGGAAACTTAGAAAGTTCTTCTATTAAACCCTGATCAATAAACCGATAAAACCCTTCAAATTGTATCTGATTAAATCCGGGTATTGTAGATGTTCCCTCTTTTCCATCCCCGAGCATCTTTTTTGAATTTACCATTTATCCGTTTATTGAAAAAATACCATCCCATCTCTCATTCTTCACCGAATCATATCCATAGAATTCGATCTAGCAATAATGGAATTTCTATTCTGTTTACTGAATCACATGAAATTTTATTCAACTCCACGATATATGGAATGTATGAAATACGTATGAACGGAGACTAGATTCAATTGGCATTTTTTATAAGAAAGAGATCCAAATGGAACATAATTGAGAAATACCACTGGAACTTATGGAGTTTTGTAAAGACTAGAAAATAAAGTAATTTCATTTTCACCTATGATATTACATATTCCAATTCGATTGGATACCATTAAAAAAATGTATCCACGGTTGGATCTGTTCGAGCAGATAAACATATAATCAATAAAAAAACTTTTTTTTTTACCACTTTACTTTTCCATGTATTTGTATTTCATTGTTCAAAAAAATATTTGCAGAAAAGAGATTTGATTTATTTTGACCTATTTTGAATAGAATAGTTAGAATATCATTGAATCGAAGTAGGTAAGAAAACTTGTGTTTTTTTATTTATTCATTTTTTTTATTATGAAAAAAAAAGAATGCACAGATATATATGTCTCTTTTTCTTCTTTTATTGTGGTACAGTTCTATTTGGGACAGCACATGCTGTGCTCTATCAAAAATGAAATTTTCTCTTCAATGTATTCAATCAAAAATTGAAATATAAAAATTTATTGAGAATTACTCTTCAAAAGCATCCCTAGAGAGATAAAATACCCCATTATAGAGCTATAGCTCTATAACACAACGTAACGTATGTTCTGATTCTGGGGTTTACATATACTCATCATTACTGTTATAATTGAAATTGAAGAAGATTTCTTTTTAATTGAAAAAACTCAATATAGATTAGTTATAAATCCATTTCTAATTATTTTCTTAATATTATTAGAAAACAAAATGTAGAGTTTAATTAACAAATGGTCATGAATTTACAGTCAATAGTTAATGGTTCTGGTTTGTACTGGATTCTATATTTTGTGACTGAAAATATATATATAGATTTTTTTCGGAGTTGAAAAAAAAAAAAGAGAAATTTGGAATCTAGTTTCTATCGTTTTGGCGGCATGGCCGAGTGGTAAGGCGGGGGACTGCAAATCCTTTTTCCCCAGTTCAAATCCGGGTGCCGCCTCAACAACATACTTGAAATCCCCTATTATAATATTATAACAAACGTAGGAAAAGACTCTTGATACTTTCGTTTCGTTTCGTTATTTTAAGCCCCGGGCTCTCGAGGTTCTATTCTAGAATCTAAAGTTTTGCCTATCAGAGAAAACTTAAAGTAGTGGAGGGAAATCCGTAAATCTTTACTTCCCACTACTAATTTAGTTCCGCTTACTGAGTCTTCAATTAGATTGGATAGGAATTAAATTAATAGTTTTGGAAAGGACCTCAGATACTTTGGATACAGACTCATGAAAGTCTCGTAATGCTCAGACATTCAATCAATACTAGATTAGATGAAGAATTGCCTTTCATTTTACTTCAAAAATAAAAAACGATAAAAGAAAGAAAAAGTCTTATTCTTTCTACATGTGAGTGATGAGTGAGATTCCTTGGATACTTCAAAAAGTTTCCATTTGCTTGTGTTTACATCTTGTCGATTCTACTAGAAATTCTATAAT